ATTGACATAAGAGATGTCATTTATAGTCTATCTCTTTCTATATATGGAAAGTCAAGAAATTCTCATCGAAACATCGAGAAATTGTGCATATAGAAAACTCTAAAGAAAGAAAAAAAGGAGACCCATGCCATGATTTTCAAATCTTTTCTACTTAGTAGTCTAAGTTTCTCGATGAGGATAATTAATTCGGTCGTTGTGGTCGGACTCTATTATGGATTTCTGACCACATTCTCCATGGGTCCCTCTTAGATCTTCTTTCTCCAATCTTGGATTAGGGAGGAAGGAGATATTCGCGACTGCTGGTGGTTTCATTATGGGGCAGCTCATGATCTTCATATCGATCTATTATCCACCTCTGCATCTATTCTTTCTTAGCTAAACGGGTGGAAGATCCATCCAATTTGGTTATATCATGGACTCGAAAAACGGATCTGAATGTGACTGAAATGCACGATCTTCACAGGTATCACTTTTCACGATACCCAAAAGGTGGAATAGCGATTTTCGAACCATTTCCTATAAGAGAAAGGTTTCCATTACTTTGAGAAATGGATTCTATATCAAACTATAGCTATTGCATTAAAGAAGAAAAGAAACTAATAGAAGTCAAAGACGCGGAATGGTAGTGAATAGAGAGAAAGATTCTTCTGGTTTTCTTGTTCCTGAAAATATTCTATCTATCTCCTAGACGCCGTAGAGAATTGAGAATTTTCATGTCTTTCAATTCTCGTACTCGTAATTGGAAAGTTACGGAAGGAGATCCATCATTTTGCAATGAAAACTACGTAAAAAACTCTGGACAATTTCGAAATCAGGCCAAGCGTCTTAATACATATGCAAAAAAATTCATTATTGGCCCACCATTGATTAGAAGATTTAACTTGTATGAATCGCTATTGGTTTGATACGAATAATGGCAGTTGTTTCAGTATGTTAAGGATACAGATGTATCCACAATTCATTTAGAGTTACTTAATAGCCTATTTCTTATACCATATCTCTATTCCGTGAAATTCTCGAGCCGAAAGATGGATGCATATGCTGTGTTTCATTTTGCTAAATGATATCGATTAAATGGTGTATCAATTCCATAAATTGGATATAGCAATAAATAAATCAGCAAAATTCTTTTATTTTAGATAGAAGAAATGTTTCTTCTATCTAAAATAAAAGAATGTACCCTTCTATCCAAATCCAATTTGCATCGATAAAATAAATCCAAATTCCAGTAGTAGATGAATAATTGCAAATTTTTGTGTGTACGAGATTAGAATAACTTCAAAATAACTGACATAATTTTTTATTTTTCCTGATCAGAAAAATACATGAAAAAGAAAGGAGGTAGAAAAATTTTGGGATTTATGGTTAAAGAAGAAAAAGAAGAAAACTGGGGTTCTGTTGAATTTCAAGTATTCAGTTTCACCAATAAGATACGGAGACTTGCTTCACATTTGGAATTACACAAAAAAGATTTTTCATCGGAAAGAGGTCTCCGAAGACTTTTGGGAAAACGTCAACGTTTGCTGGCTTATTTGGCAAAGAAAAATAGAGTACGTTATAAGAAATTAATCAGTCAGTTGGATATTCGGGAGCGGTAATTTCATCGTTCGAATTTTTTTTCTTATTTTATTAGTAGTCTTCTAGTAGTCTTAGGTTTTGCATTTTGATGAGCCTCGTTTTGAGGAATTCATGGAATAATCCATTTTCATGGAATAATGAATTAAGGAAGAAAGGATATGAGTCTACCGCTTACAAGAAAAGATCTCATGATAGTCAATATGGGCCCTCACCACCCATCAATGCATGGTGTTCTTCGACTGATCGTTACTCTCGATGGTGAAGATGTTATTGATTGTGAACCCATATTAGGCTATTTACACAGAGGAATGGAAAAAATCGCGGAAAACCGAACTATTATACAATACTTACCTTATGTAACACGTTGGGATTATTTAGCTACTATGTTTACAGAAGCAATAACGGTAAATGCACCAGAATTCTTGGAGAATATTAAAATACCCAAAAGAGCCAGCTATATTAGAGTAATTATGTTAGAATTGAGCCGTATAGCTTCTCACTTGTTATGGCTCGGACCTTTTATGGCGGATCTCGGCGCACAGACTCCCTTTTTTTATATTTTTAGAGAGAGGGAATTAATATATGATCTATTTGAAGCTGCTACAGGTATGCGAATGATGCATAATTACTTTCGCATCGGAGGAGTAGCTGCTGATCTACCTTATGGATGGATCGATAAATGTTTAGATTTCTGTGATTATTTTTTACGAGGAGTTGTTGAATATCAACAACTTATTACACAGAATCCCATTTTTTTAGAACGGGTTGAAGGAGTCGGTTTTATTAGCGGAGAAGAAGCTGTAAATTGGGGCTTATCAGGCCCGATGTTACGAGCTTCTGGAATACAATGGGATCTTCGTAAAATTGATCCTTATGAATCTTACAATCAATTCGATTGGAAAGTCCAATGGCAAAAAGAAGGGGATTCATTAGCTCGCTATTTAGTACGAATTGGTGAAATGAGGGAATCAATCAAAATTATTCAACAGGCTATAGAGAAAATTCCTGGGGGCCCTTATGAGAATTTAGAAGTCCGACGCTTTAAGAAAGCAAATAATTCCGAATGGAATAATTTTGAATATCGATTTATTGGTAAAAAACCTTCGCCCAATTTTGAATTGTCAAAGCAAGAGCTTTATGTAAGAGTGGAAGCTCCAAAAGGTGAATTAGGAATTTATCTGGTAGGAGATGATAGTCTTTTCCCTTGGAGATGGAAAATTCGTCCACCTGGTTTTATTAATTTGCAAATTCTTCCTCAGCTAGTCAAAAAAATGAAATTGGCTGATATCATGACGATATTAGGTAGTATAGATATCATTATGGGAGAAGTTGATCGTTGAAATGATAATAGATAGGGTAGAGGTGGAAGCCATCAATTCTTTTTCGAACTTAGAATTATTAAAAGAAGTCTATGGACTGATATGGATTCTACCCATTTTGACCCTCTTACTGGGAATCACAATAGAAGTACTCGTAATTGTGTGGTTAGAAAGAGAAATATCTGCATCGATACAACAACGTATTGGTCCTGAATATGCCGGCCCCCTGGGACTGCTTCAAGCTATAGCAGATGGAACTAAGCTACTTTTAAAAGAGGATATCTTGCCATCCCGAGGGGATATTCCCTTATTTAGCATTGGACCGTCTATAGCAGTCATATCAATTTTATTAAGTTTTTTAGTTATTCCTTTGGGATATCAGTTTGTTTTAGCCGATCTTAGTATTGGTGTTTTTTTATGGATTGCCATTTCAAGTATTGCTCCCATTGGTCTTCTTATGGCAGGATATAGTTCAAATAATAAATATTCTTTTTCAGGCGGTCTACGAGCTGCAGCTCAATCTATTAGTTATGAAATACCATTAACTTTTTGTGTGCTAGCGATATCTCTACGTGCGATTCGTTAAAATAGGATCTTTTTCCTTTAAAATTCATTGAATATTTCTCTTCCTTTTCTTATTCTATATTCGGGTTAGTAAGTTAAACTAAATAGCTATATGAGTGAAACAAAACAGCTTATTAATTTGTAGTAAAAAGAAAAAATCTCATTTCCTACGTACAAGAAAAAGTTGAAGTAAACATAAACAGTGTAAACTCTTTACCCCAAGGTTGAGATTTTTTGATTAGTCATCATATCTTGAAGCGGGCAAGAATAAGGGATTCCCAATACATAAAGTTGGAATCATAAGGGAATCCATCAAAAGTTAGTGAGGGATTAGGAACACTAAAGTACATAAAGGATTGGTAATGAGGGAATCTAAGGCATTAGATATTTTTCCTCATAAAAGGAATCATAATAAGGACTTGAAATTGGTGGAAATGAGCAAGTAGTACTTTCTTTCGGATTCCGATCCAGAGTATGTTCCCATTCACTTGTTAAGGAAATGGCTATCAAGAACGAATTAACCCTTTATTCCTTTTTTCTTTTTAAATACCCCCCTACGGGAAAGAAGAATAGGACAAAAGATATGGAATGCAATACAAAAAAAAGATCTTTATTTATTCTTTCCGTCGTTTATCCATATTCATACAGAATTCTTCATGAACTAATGCCCAATTCTTTTCATTTATTAATTGCTATAACGATTGTTTTATTCCAAGATTAAGTTATTACTGAACAAGGAAAAAATACCATTATGTTATAAAGGATGAGATCAATTCGGAAGCGTTTTTTATTATTCTAGCAGACGGAATTTCTTTGGTCTAATTTAGGACGTTGAAATCAATTTTATCTTAGATAATTCTAGCTACGCCCAAGGGGATAATAACGAAATAAAACAGTACTTTCCCTTTTTCTGATCATAGAGGAGCCGTATGAAACTAAGGTTTCATGTACGGTTTTGGAATAGCGGTGGGAACTGTGATGTTATCGTCGACTATGATTATCCAACAGTTCAAGTACAGTTGATATAGTTGAAGCACAGTCAAAATATGGTTTTTTTGGATGGAATCTTTGGCGTCAGCCTATAGGTTTTCTGGTTTTTCTAATTTCTTCTTTGGCAGAATGTGAAAGATTACCTTTTGATTTACCAGAAGCGGAGGAAGAATTAGTAGCAGGTTATCAAACCGAATATTCTGGTATCAAATATGGTTTATTTTATCTTGTTTCTTACCTAAATTTATTAGTTTCCTCCTTATTTGTAACAGTTCTCTACTTAGGCGGGTGGAATTTGTCTATTCCCTATATATCTTTTTTTGGATTTTTCCAAATGAATAAAATGGTTGGAATTTTAGAAATGACAATGGGTATCCTTATTACATTAACTAAAGCTTATTTATTTCTCTTCATTTCTATCACAATAAGATGGACTTTACCCAGGATGAGAATGGATCAGTTATTAAATCTTGGATGGAAATTTCTTTTACCTATTTCCCTGGGCAATCTCTTATTAACAACTTCTTCCCAACTTGTTTCACTATAAAATAAGATAATACAATAACAGTAAGAATATTTTCAACACAAAAGTTCTCTCAAACAAGAGAAAGAAACATACCTTTTTCATAGATATTTAGAATATGTTCCCTATGGTAACTGGGTTCATGAGTTATGGTCAACAAACAATACGCGCAGCAAGGTACATTGGTCAAAGTTTCATAATTACCTTATCCCACACAAATCGTTTACCTATAACGATTCACTACCCCTACGAAAAATCAATTACATCGGAGCGTTTCCGGGGGCGAATCCACTTTGAATTTGATAAATGTATTGCTTGTGAAGTATGTGTTCGCGTATGCCCTATAGATCTACCCCTTGTAGATTGGAGATTTGAAAAGGATATTAAAAGGAAACAATTGCTTAATTATAGTATTGATTTCGGAGTTTGTATATTTTGTGGTAATTGTGTTGAGTACTGTCCGACAAACTGTTTATCAATGACTGAAGAATATGAACTTTCTACTTATGATCGTCATGAATTGAATTACAATCAAATTGCTTTGAGTCGGTTACCAATCTCCATAATGGGGGATTACACAATTCAAACAATTAGGAATTCAACTCAAAGTAAAATAGACGAAGAAAAATCTTGGAATTCAAGAACGATTACTGATTACTAGAATTTTTTTTGTTAGAATCAAAAAGGTCTTTACTAACTAGAAAGAAAAACGAATACCTATTGCTTATTGCAAATAATTCCAGATTTAAAATGAGAGTAGATTTTCGTGATGTGATTTCTAACTATAGAACTTATATACAATATACAAAAAAGTATCCTAATCCCTTTTTCTTCCTTGAATCTTTTAGTTTTAGTCAGTTCATGAAAAATTTTATACTATTAATTTCTTCTTATCCATAATGGATTTACCTGGACCAATACATGAAATTCTTGTGCTATTTGGGGGATTTGTTCTTCTACTAGGGGGTCTAGGGGTGGTATTACTTACCAACCCAATTTATTCTTCTTTTTCGCTAGGATTAGTTCTTGTTTGTATATCCTTATTCTATATTTTATTAAATTCCTACTTTGTAGCTGTGGCACAACTTCTTATTTATGTGGGAGCTATAAATGTCTTGATCATATTTGCCGTAATGTTCGTAAAAGGCTCAGAATGGTCTAAAGATAAGAATTTTTGGACTATTGGAGATGGGTTCACTTCACTCGTTTGTATAACTATTTCTTTTTCACTAATGACTACTATCCCAGATACGTCATGGTATGGAATTCTTTGGACTACAAGATCAAACCAAATAGTAGAACAGGGTCTCATAAATAACGTTCAACAAATTGGGATTCATTTAGCAACCGATTTTTATCTTCCATTTGAACTCATTTCCATAATTCTTCTAGTTTCTTTAATAGGTGCAATTACTATGGCTCGGCAATAAAAAATACTTAGAATGAATCAAAATTCTTAGAATTTCAAATCTAAAATAAATAACTAAAGAATCACAATTTTGATTTAGTAAAACCCATCTACTGCCAACAAATACCTTCTTTTCTCTTTTGTTGTGTAATTGTTCTATTCTAATTAATTGAATCGGTTCAATTCTTGTCCTCATATTGAAATGAATCGAGATTGATAAGGAGTTAGTTAATGATGTTTGAGCATGTACTTTTTTTGAGTGTCTATTTATTTTCGATTGGTATCTATGGATTGATCACAAGCCGAAACATGGTTAGAGCTCTAATATGCCTTGAACTTATACTGAATTCAATTAATCTAAATCTCGTAACATTTTCCGATCTATTTGATAGTCGTCAATTAAAAGGAGACATTTTCGCAATTTTTGTTATAGCCCTTGCGGCTGCTGAAGCAGCTATTGGACTATCCATTCTTTCTTCCATCCATCGTAACAGGAAATCAACTCGTATTAATCAATCTAATTTTTTGAATAATTAGACTTTTGAATAATTAGACATAGAATCTTCTAAACAAAGGGACACATCTAATAATAACATGGAATATTAAGATGAATAGAAATGAATACTATTTTCTTATTATTATTTGAGAATATCTATTTTTTGAGTAGGTTATTCTATAGTATTAGTATTCTTTTTTACTTAGTTGAATTTTGTCAATTCATTGATATTGCAATTTGAATATTGCAATAATTTATATTGAAAAGACGATAGCCAATAAATTGGCTAATTCGAATTCGTATATACAATTCGTATAATTATGATTGTTGAAGCCCAAAATTCAAGTCTCTTGGCTCTTTTCACGCTTTCTCACAAACGGATTAAGAAATATACTGCATTATTTGTTGAAGTTTGGATAAACCATTGCTTCGTCTGGTGTCTACAATACATATGACTCATATAGTACTAATTTCATTTTTACCAGATCGAAAATTTTTTTGTTGAAAAGGAAAATTTATAGATCCAATGTCACATTCCGTAAAAATTTATGATACATGTATAGGATGCACTCAATGTGTACGAGCTTGTCCAACAGATGTATTAGAAATGATACCCTGGGATGGATGTAAAGCCAAGCAAATTGCTTCCGCGCCGAGAACCGAAGATTGTGTGGGTTGTAAGAGATGTGAATCCGCCTGCCCAACAGATTTTTTAAGCGTCCGCGTTTATTTAGGACCTGAAACAACCCGCAGCATGGCTCTATCTTATTGATACGTTACAAAAAATTCCACTTGAATCGTCAGATTCCTCTTTACCGAAGAAGCCTGTGCTCGAAATAATCGAGCACGGGCTTTTCTGGTCAAAACGTATCTTGTCTTTATCCCTTTATTATGAGTTCTTTTCCTTGGTTAACAATACTTGTTGTTTTTCCGATATTTGCGGGTTCATTAATTTTCTTTTTACCTCATAGGGGAAACAAAATCGTTAGGTGGTATACTATGTCTATTTGCTTATTAGAATTCCTTCTAATGACTTACGCATTCTGTTATCATTTCCAATTGGAAGATCCCTTAATCCAATTAAAGGAGGATTCTAAATGGATAGATGTCTTCGATTTCCACTGGAGATTGGGAATCGATGGACTTTCATTAGGATCAATTTTATTGACAGGATTTATGACTACTTTAGCTACTTTAGCAGCTTGGCCAGTTACCCGGAATTCCCGATTATTCTATTTCCTTATGCTAGCAATGTATAGCGGTCAAATAGGATTATTTTCTTCGCAAGACCTTTTACTTTTTTTTATCATGTGGGAGTTAGAATTAATTCCTGTTTACTTACTTTTATCCATGTGGGGGGGGAAGAGGCGTCTCTATTCAGCTACAAAGTTTATTTTGTATACTGCAGGTGGTTCCATTTTTTTCTTAATCGGAGTTCTAGGTATGGGCTTATACGGTTCCAACGAACCAAGATTAGATTTGGAAAGATTAATTAATCAATCATACCCTGCAACATTGGAAATACTATTTTATTTTGGCTTCCTTATTGCTTATGCTGTCAAATTGCCGATTATACCCCTACACACGTGGTTACCAGATACCCATGGGGAAGCGCATTACAGTACATGTATGCTTTTAGCGGGAATCCTATTAAAGATGGGAGCATACGGATTGATTCGGATCAATATGGAATTGTTACCTCATGCTCATTATCTATTTTCCCCCTGGTTAGTAATAATAGGAGCGATACAAATAATCTATGCAGCTTCAACTTCTCTTGGTCAACGAAATTTTAAAAAAAGAATAGCCTACTCTTCCGTCTCTCACATGGGTTTCATTATTATAGGAATTGGTTCCATAACCAACATTGGACTCAATGGAGCTATTTTACAAATATTATCCCATGGATTTATTGGTGCTACACTTTTTTTCTTGGCGGGAACGGCTTGTGATAGAATGCGCCTTGTTTATCTCGAAGAACTGGGAGGGGCTTCTATCCCAATGCCGAAAATTTTTACTATGTTTAGTAGCTTTTCAATGGCTTCTCTTGCTTTACCAGGAATGAGCGGTTTTGTTGCAGAATTAGTAGTATTTTTTGGACTAATTACTAGTCCAAAATTTCTGTTAATGCCAAAAATGCTAATTACTTTTGTAATGGCGATTGGAATGATATTAACTCCTATTTATTTATTATCTATGTTACGACAGATGTTCTATGGATACAAGCTATTTCATGTTCCAAACGAAAATTTTGTGGATTCTGGGCCGCGAGAACTCTTTCTTTTAATCTGTATCTTTTTACCAGTAATAGGAATTGGTATTTATCCAGATTTTGTTCTCTCGCTATCCGTTGACAGGGTGGAGGCTCTGTTATCCAATTATTATCCTAAATAGGATTTTTTTTCTTCTACTAGTCCGCTCTATATTCCATAGTGGAAATACCAAATAATTCAGAAAAAAGTAAAAAAGTCTAATTAGATCTATCTTTAATTTTTGAGAACCCCTTTGAGAAGGCGTTCAAGGGGTTCTCAAATCAAACACAAAAATGGAAAAACCCCCATTTTATTAAGGTTTTATGTTATGCAATCGTTTAGATGGGTAATGTAAATGAACCATAACTATGTAAACCTATTCCTAATAGATTGATACCAAAATAACAGATCCAAATTATAAGAAATCCTATGGAAGCTACAAGTGCTGAATTCGTACCCTTCCAATTTGGATTTGTTCTACTATGTAAATAAATTGCGAATATGGTCCAAGTAATAAATGCCCAAGTTTCTTTAGGATCCCAATTCCAATAGGATCCCCACGCCTCATTAGCCCATACTGCTCCACAAAGAATACCAATGGTTAAAAGGGTAAACCCTAGACTAATGACACGATAACTCCAAGAATCCAAACGTTCAGTTAATTGATATTTGTAATAATTTGGAAATGAAGGAAAAGAGGCGCTTTTTAAAACACTTCTTTTTGCATAGAAATATTCAATCTCATTAAAGAAAAATGTTTTACTTAAAACATTTTTTTTCTTTTTAGAAAAGAAATATAAATTCTTTCGAAATCTAATGATTAGAAGAGCGGCGGATAATAAGGATCCGCACAAAAGAGTCGCATAGCTTAGTAACATCATACTGACATGCATCATTAACCACTGAGATTGTAGAGCAGGTACTAGTATTGTGGATTGATGCATTTCAGTTAAAAGACCTGACGTGGCAAAGCCTTGCGTTAAAATAGTACTCGGCGTAGTTATTATGCTTAAATCATTTTTAGAGTTCTGTATCTTAGGAATCATATGAAGAATATACAGAGCCCATGAAAGGAAGATCAATGACTCATATAAATTACTTAATGGAAAATGTCCCGAAGAAGCCCAACGAGAAACTAAGAGTCCTGTTATAGAGAAAAAAGTAGCTATCATTCCTTTTTCTGACGAATCACGTAACCCCCCAAGTTCACGAACTAATAAGGTTATCAAATAAATCGTAATCACAATTGAAATTGTTGAGAAAGAAATATGAGTTAGTATATGTTCTAAAGTTGCAAATAGCATAAGGAGAAGGTCCCATTACAAAATTGGAAATTTCGAATTGAATCCATTTTATAATGTATTGTATTCTTTTTCGAGACTGCCGCCACTCGGACTCGAACCGAGATGCTTGAGCACTGCTTCCTAAGAGCAGCGTGTCTACCAATTTCACCATGGCGGCTAACTTGAAATAATAGGTAACTAAAAAGAATATTAGTTATTTTCTCGCGAATCGTCGAGATTGGGGGAGTCCATAGAATTTAGGAACATTAGAGTCTTCATTAAAATGGACTTCGTTTGGTAGTATCGTTGCGAATTTTTTTAACAAAAAACTCTTGCTTTGCCCAATAGAAACAAGGTTTGAAAGAGTTGGAACTGTTTTTTCTCAGTTGCAATATAGAACGAATTTTTTTGTGAATTTTGGGTAAGATAGGTAGAAGTTGTAAGTCTTATTGCAGGAATACTCTACTTTTCATAATAGAATCCCCTTTTTTTATTTATTATATGGATTCTATTATGAAAAGTTCATTGATAGGAAAAGAATATTTAGGCCACAGTATACCAAAAACCTTTGTTCTATATATCAGAGAGGTTCGTTCTAAGAATATTGTACCGAGGAATTCGACACATAAAAGTACATTCATTAATTAATCCTAATTATTCATATTAAATAATTGGAATCTCTTTGGGATAGGTCAATTCATATTATTCTAAAACCTTATTATTTGTTTGTTTGTTGCCGAGAAAAACCCCTTGGTTTTGGATGCTCGCTGACGCTGGAAAATGATCTTGATTTTGCTAAAGAATAAGATTGTACTATGGAAAAGTAAGTCTTTTTCTTCCAAAGATTTTTACGAATACGCTTTTTTGACATCGAAGTACGTTTTTTTGGAACTGCCATTCAAAAAGGAGATTACTTTTTTCTAGTTGTATGTGAAAGACATCTATTGCCGCAAATCAATCCATCTTTCTTCTTTTTTATCTTAGTATTTATACTTATATACTGAAAGATATTGAAATTCTGAATTCTTTTTTACTTCATTTTGTCTAATGCGGATAAGACAAGAGTTTTTTAGCATATTATATATATTTTTTAGACTTTGTTTTAATAATATAGAATATATACAAAGGTTTTCTATTTAAATCAATTTTTATATCAGGTATACCCCATATATAGATATAAGGTATGGGGCCTATCCCCCATATAAGACGGGAGGATAAAAAGAAGGGAAAATTCCAATAGTTAATTAAGTTCAGAATGGTATTCCATAATTGAATTCCAATCAAAAAAATACTTAGTCTTTTAAACAACACATTCTAAAACTTAGGTAATTCGAGTCATTAGGATTTAAGTTCTATATGAAGTAAGGAATATTCAAGAATTTCCTATAAACATATAAACACAGGTTTTCATTGGAATTCAATCAATTTCAGTTACGAAACAAGGGAACTGCTTCATTTTATGCTTCATTTTAATAGAAATAAATAAATAAAATAATATTAAAGTAAAATGATTCAATCTTTTTTTGTATTTTAATAAATGTCCTTCTTTAGGTAATAACTAGGTAACGAACTTATTTCATTAACTTTTTGAATTTAACCAACTAAACCCATTCTTAATTTTTGATTGTTTCAATGAGAAAATTTTAGAAAAATGAGGAATTCTAGTATTTTTTTATTCTTTTTTTAATTCCTTCAGAAATAGATAATAATTTGTTTGGTGAATCGGAAACTTTTTTTTTCAATTTTATAAAAAATTGAAGTATAAATTTCAAGTAAAAATTGCAATTTCTTTTCTTATGGAACATACATATCAATATGCATGGGTAATCCCTCTTCTCCCACTTCCAGTTATTATGTCAATGGGATTTGGACTTTTTCTTATTCCGACAGCAACAAAAAATCTTCGTCGCATATGGGCTTTTCCTAGTGTTTTACTTTTAAGTATAGCTATGGTATTCTCAGTTCACCTGTCTATTCAACAAATAAATGGAAGTTCTATCTATCAATATTTATGGTCTTGGACCGTCAATAATGATTTTTCCTTAGAATTTGGATACTTAATCGACCCGCTTACTTCTATTATGTTAATACTAATTACTACTGTAGGAATTCTGGTTCTTATTTATAGTGACGATTATATGTCTCACGATGAAGGATATTTGAGATTTTTTGTTTATATAAGTTTTTTCAATACGTCCATGTTGGGATTGGTTACTAGTTCCAATTTGATACAAATTTATTTTTTTTGGGAGCTTGTGGGAATGTGTTCCTATTTATTGATAGGCTTTTGGTTTACACGGCCAATTGCGGCGAGTGCTTGTCAAAAAGCTTTTGTAACTAATCGTCTAGGGGATTTTGGTCTGTTATTAGGAATTTTAGGTTTTTTTTGGATAACAGGTAGTTTAGAGTTTCGGGATTTGTTTAAAATAGCTAATAACTGGATTCCTAATAATGGGATTAACTCCTTACTTACTACTTTGTGTGCTTTTTTATTATTCCTTGGTGCAGTTGCGAAATCGGCACAATTCCCTCTTCACGTATGGTTACCCGATGCTATGGAAGGACCCACCCCCATTTCGGCTCTTATACACGCAGCAACTATGGTTGCTGCGGGGATTTTTCTTCTAGCTCGACTTCTTCCTCTTTTCATATCCCTACCTTTGATAATGAGTTTCATTTCTTTAATAGGTACAATAACACTCTTCTTAGGAGCCACTTTAGCTCTTGCTCAGAGAGATATTAAAAGAAGCTTAGCCTATTCTACAATGTCTCAATTGGGTTATATGATGTTAGCTCTAGGTATAGGTTCTTATCAAGCTGCTTTATTCCATTTGATCACTCATGCTTATTCGAAAGCTTTATTGTTCTTGGGATCCGGATCTGTTATTCATTCAATGGAACCTCTTGTTGGATATTCACCAGATAAAAGTCAGAATATGGTTCTTATGGGTGGTTTAAGAAAATACATTCCAATTACAAGAACTAGTTTTTTATGGGGTACCCTTTCTCTTTGTGGTATTCCACCTCTTGCTTGCTTCTGGTCCAAAGATGAAATCCTTAGTAATAGTTGGTTATATTCACCCTTTTTTGGAATAATAGCTTCTTTTACTGCAGGATTAACTGCGTTTTATATGTTTCGGATATATTTACTTACTTTTGATGGGTATTTGCGTGTTCATTTTCAAAATTACAGTAGTACTAAAGAGGATTCGTTGTATTCAATATCCTTATGGGGAAAAAGAATACCCAAAGGGGTCGATAGAGATTTCGTTTTATCAATAACGAAAAGTGGAGTTTCTTTTTTTTCACAAAATATATCCAAAATTCATGGTAATACAGGAAATAGGGTAGGGGCCTTTAGTACTTCTTTGGGGGCTAAAAACACTTTTGTCTATCCTCATGAAACGGGAAATACTATGCTATTTCCTCTTATTATATTACTGCTTTGTACTTTGTTCATTGGATCTATAGGAATCCATTTTGATAATGAAATAGGGGAATTAACCATATTATCAAAGTGGCTAACTCCCTCAATAAACTTTTTCCAAGAAAGTTCTAATTTTTCCATAAATTCATATGAATTTCTCACTAATGCAATTTCTTCTGTAAGTTTAGCTATTTTTGGTCTATCCATAGCATATATCTCCTATGGATCTGCTTATTCTTTTTTTCAGAATTTGGATTTAATAAATTCCTTTGTAAAAGGGAGTCCGAAAAAGTATTTTTTCGATCAACTAAAAAAAAAGATATATAGTTGGTCATATAATCGCGGTTATATAGATATTTTCTATACTAGAGTCTTTACCTTGGGTATAAGAGGATTAACCGAACTAACACAGTTTTTCGACAAGGGTATCATTGATGGAATTACCAATGGAGTAGGTCTTGCTAGTTTTTGTATAGGAGAAGAAATTAAATATGTAGGGGGAGGGCGAATATCGTCTTATTTATTCTTTTTTTTATGTTATGTATCCTTGTTCTTATTTTTTTTTCTTTCTTAAGTAAGGAATCCCCCCATCTCCCGCCTAAGTAGCTTTTCTATTCTCCTTCCTATCTCCTTCTACCATCTTTCTTTTTCTATCTCCCTCCTCCCCTAATAGTTCGGTTTTCCGCGATTTTTTCCATTCCTCTGTGTAAATAGCCTAATATGGGTTCACAATCAATAACATCTTCACCATCGAGAGTAACGATCAGTCGAAGAACACCATGCATTGATGGGTGGTGAGGGCCCATATTGACTATCATGAGATCTTTTCTTGTAAGCGGTAGACTCATATCCTTTCTTCCTTAATTCATTATTCCATGAAAATGGATTATTCCATGAATTCCTCAAAACGAGGCTCATCAAAATGCAAAACCTAAGACTACTAGAAGACTACTAATAAAATAAGAAAAAAAATTCGAACGATGAAATTACCGCTCCCGAATATCCAACTGACTGATTAATTTCTTATAACGTACTCTATTTTTCTTTGCCAAATAAGCCAGCAAACGTTGACGTTTTCCCAAAAGTCTTCGGAGACCTCTTTCCGATGAAAAATCTTTTTTGTGTAATTCCAAATGTGAAGCAAGTCTCCGTATCTTATT